ATGCTACGATGATTATTTTCTACGAATCATAAAGACATCGGTACTTTATATTTTATTTTTGGGGCTTGAGCCGGTATAGTTGGAACATCCTTAAGTTTAATTATCCGAGCAGAATTAGGTCAACCCGGAACTCTAATCGGCAATGACCAAATTTATAATGTAGTTGTAACCGCTCATGCTTTCGTAATAATTTTTTTTATGGTTATACCAATTATAATTGGAGGATTTGGTAATTGACTTGTACCCTTAATATTAGGAGCCCCTGATATAGCATTTCCTCGTATAAACAATATAAGATTTTGACTTCTTCCTCCATCTTTAACATTGCTTTTAATAAGAGGTATAGTAGAGAGAGGTGTTGGCACAGGATGAACTGTATACCCTCCCTTGGCTGCTCCTATTGCGCATGCTGGCGCTTCAGTTGATATGGGGATTTTTTCTCTCCACTTAGCAGGGGTTTCTTCCATTTTAGGAGCAGTAAATTTTATAACAACCGTTATTAACATACGTTCTTTTGGTATGGCGATAGACCAAATACCTTTATTTGTTTGAGCTGTATTTATTACTGCCATTTTACTTCTCTTATCTTTACCAGTTCTAGCAGGGGCTATTACAATACTTCTTACAGACCGAAATCTTAATACATCATTTTTTGATCCTGCAGGTGGGGGTGACCCTATTCTCTATCAACATTTATTTTGATTCTTTGGTCACCCAGAAGTATATATTCTAATTTTGCCTGCATTTGGAATAATTTCTCATATTGTTAGTCAAGAATCAGGGAAAAAAGAATCATTTGGAACACTTGGAATAATTTATGCTATGCTGGCAATCGGGGTTTTAGGATTTGTTGTATGAGCTCACCATATATTCACTGTCGGTATAGACGTAGATACACGAGCTTACTTTACATCAGCTACAATAATTATTGCTGTCCCTACAGGAATCAAAATTTTTAGATGACTTAGTACTCTACATGGTACTCAAATATCATATACTCCCTCCTTATTATGAGCCTTAGGTTTTATTTTCCTGTTTACTGTGGGAGGCTTGACTGGGGTAGTACTAGCTAATTCTTCCATCGATATCATTTTACATGATACTTACTATGTTGTCGCTCATTTCCATTATGTTCTATCTATAGGAGCCGTATTCGGAATTTTTGCTGGTATCGCTCACTGATTTTCACTATTTACCGGACTTTCTTTAAACCCTAAATGGCTTAAAATCCATTTTTTCGTTATATTTATCGGTGTAAATACTACATTCTTCCCGCAACACTTTCTAGGACTTAATGGTATACCTCGTCGATACTCAGACTATCCAGACGCATTTACAACTTGAAACGTTATTTCCTCTATGGGTTCAATGATTTCATTCATAGCAGCCCTTGGATTTATAATTATTATTTGAGAAGCCCTTTCATCTAATCGACCGGTTATCTACTCTCTATTTCTTCCTTCTTCTATTGAATGAAGTCATTCTTATCCCCCTGCTGACCATTCTTATATAGAAATCCCCCTTATCACAAACTCTTAATACTATATAGGTAACTACAGGCTTCTAAAATGGCAGAGTATGTATAGGATTTAGGTTCCTCCCACGAAGTTTTTCTTCTTTTAGAATGACTTCTAAAATGGCAGAGTATGTATAGGATTTAAGCTCCTCCCACGAAGTTTTTCTTCTTTTAGAATTATAAATTTTAATGGCAACATGAACTTACCTAGGATTTCAAGACAGAGCCTCTCCTTTAATAGAACAGTTAATTTTCTTTCATGACCATATTATACTTATTTTAACTTTAATTATTACTTTCGTAGGATATATACTATTCACCGTCTTATCAAATTCATTTATCAACCGATTTATGTTAGAAAATCAGACTATTGAATTAATTTGAACTACTATTCCAGCAATTATTTTAATTTTTATTGCTTTACCATCGTTACGCTTACTTTATCTTCTGGATGAAGTTAATAACCCCACAATCACTTTAAAAACAATCGGACACCAATGATATTGAAGATATGAATATTCAGATTTTCTAAATTTAGAATTTGACTCTTACATAACTCCATCTGCAGAATTAGATTCTGCAAGATTTCGACTCTTAGATGTTGATAACCGTACTGTTCTTCCCATAAACACCCAAGTTCGAATAATTATTAGAGCTGCTGATGTTATCCACTCATGAACAGTACCCGCCCTAGGGGTTAAAGCTGATGCAATTCCTGGACGACTTAACCAGACAAGATTTATAATCAGTCGACCGGGCTTATTCTATGGTCAATGTTCTGAGATTTGTGGAGCAAACCATAGATTTATACCAATCGTTATTGAAAGTACCTCAACGAAAACATTTTTAAATTGAGTATCCTCTTCATCAGATTCACTAGGTGACTGAAAAAAGTATAGGTCTTTTAAACCTATTATAGTAATTTACTTACTTCTAGTGACGCTTAGAAATTAGTTAATTTATAACACTGGCTTGTCATGCCTGAATAACACGTCCCCGAGTATTTCTATATTCCTCAAATGGCACCTTTATTATGATCCTACTTGTTTGTATTTTTCTTCTTTTCACTTATGCTTTTCCTTATTATAAACTACTATATTTCACCATTTAATAAAACCTTGGCTAATTTAAATCTTCACCTTATTCAAAAAAAATCTTGAAAATTATAGCTAACTTATTCTCAATTTTTGAACCTTCCTCTAGAATTTTTAGTCTATCTACAAATTGATTATCTACACTTCTGGGATTAATATTTATTCCTTATTTATATTGAGCCTCTCCCTCACGATGATCTCTTATATGAAGAAAGTTAACTCAAACCTTACATAAGGAATTCACCGCTTTACTGTCTCCATCTCACATTGGAGCTTCAACTATATTTATTTCTTTATTCAGCTTAATTGTATTTAATAATTTTTTAGGTCTTCTGCCTTATGTATTTACAAGATCAAGACACATAGCAATAACTTTATCTTTGTCCTTACCTTTGTGAATTACTTTAATAGTTTTCGGATGATTTACCCATACAAATCACATATTTGCTCATTTAGTACCTCAAGGTACTCCTCCTGTTCTTATACCATTTATAGTACTTATTGAAACTATTAGAAATATTATCCGCCCAGGAACCCTAGCTGTTCGATTAGCTGCCAATATAATTGCAGGACATCTTCTTCTAACCTTATTAGGTAGGACTGGTCCTTCCTTAACCGATTCAATTTTAATAATTTTGATTTTTTCACAAATACTTCTTTTAACTTTAGAATCTGCTGTTGCAATTATTCAATCCTACGTATTTGCTGTTCTTAGAACTCTTTATACTGGTGAAATTTCATAACTAATGACATCATCATTTAGACACCATCCTTATCATTTAGTAGACATAAGACCTTGGCCTTTAACTGGATCTATCAGAGCTATAATATTAACTACAGGTTTAGTTAAATGATTTCATCAATATAGAATAAATCTCCTTCTATTAGGATTTATTGCAACGTTATTAACAATAATTCAATGATGACGAGATGTTACACGAGAAGGTACTTATCAAGGTCTTCATACATCTATTGTAGTTAAAGGACTTCGATGAGGAATGATTTTGTTTATCTTATCAGAAGTTTTATTTTTCTTTTCTTTTTTCTGGGCATTCTTTCACAGAAGCCTTGCTCCAACAATTGAAGTTGGCATAACTTGACCTCCTTTAGGAATTCAACCTTTTAATCCATTTCAAATTCCTCTACTTAATACTACTATCTTATTATCATCAGGAGCCACTGTAACATGAACTCATCACGCTATTATAGAGTCAAATCATACACAGGCTATTCAAAGCCTTGCTTTAACCATCATTTTAGGAATTTATTTTTCTTTACTTCAGGCATTTGAATATTTTGAAGCCTCTTTTACCATTGCTGATTCAGTATTTGGAGCTACTTTTTTTGTTGCTACAGGATTTCACGGACTTCATGTTATTATCGGAACATCATTCCTCCTTATTTGCTTCCTACGATTATATTACTGTCATTTTTCTGCATTTCACCATGTAGGATTTGAAGCTGCCGCATGATATTGACACTTTGTAGATGTTGTATGATTATTCTTATATGTATTCCTTTATTGATGAGGTGGATATTTTCTTAGTATAAAAAGTATTTTTGACTTCCAATCAAAAGGTCTAGCCTCTAGAGAAAATAATTTTTTCATTAACTTTAATAATTTTAATTACTTTTATTCTAACAAATATTGTTATGATTTTAGCTTCCTTACTATCTAAAAAATCGATTTTAGATCGAGAAAAATGTTCTCCCTATGAATGTGGTTTTGATCCTAAAGGATCTGCTCGCTTACCATTTTCACTACGATTTTTTTTGATTGCTGTAATTTTTCTAATTTTCGATGTTGAAATTACCCTTCTCTTACCTATTGCTTCAATTCTTAATATTGTTAATATTTTTTCTTGATTGATAACTAGAACTTTGTTCTTAGTTATCTTATTAATTGGACTTTATTATGAATGATATCAGGGTGCTTTAGAATGATCTGAATAATAAACCATAGTCAATAATATGATATATGAGTTGCATTCATAAGGAGTTTTTAAAACTGGTTTAATTAGAAAGCGAATAATTGCATTTAGTTTCGACCTAAATTTTGGTAGCTGTTACCTCTAATTATTGATAGAAGCCAAAGTAGAGGCATATCATTGTTAATGATACCACTGAATTTTTTCCTATCAAAGAAATATTAAGAAAGAAGAGAAAGCTTCTAACTTTTTCTTAAGCGGTTAAATTCCGTTTATATTTCTTTATTTTTATGATGTAAAAAACATACTACATTTTCATTGTAGAATTGAAATATAGTATTTCTAAAAATATTTAGAGTATAAATATACTTCTTTAGTACCACAAACTAATATTTTTATTAAACTATCTAAATTATAATCATTTACAGATAGTATTATCACTTCCGCAGCTTCAATGCGATATTCTTACTTAAATTATGTAAATATCTATATATAATTATAATAAAAAGAAACCTTACAATAGAAATTTTTATAAAAACCTTTAGAGTATTTATTTGAAGATAGTGTATTAAACCAAATATTTTATTAGTGAAATAAAAAATTCCTTGTCCTCCTATATATTCAAATCAACCTGTATCTCCTATTTTTTGTAAAGTTCTTCCTTTAAACAAACTTAATTGTCTATTTTTGAAAGAACTGAGAAAAGGAAGAAACCATATTGAACCAGCTATTACAATATATTTATAATTATTTAACCTATTTAAATTATGTGATGTATTTAAAAGATTGAATGTATAGCCTAAAAATCCCCCTACTACCCTAATTATTAAAACTAAATTTTTTATAAAACCTCTTAAACAAATTAAATAAGGCTCAGGAAAAATTAATCATGATAGAATAGCTCCTCCTATAATTCCGCCTAATCCTAACACTACCATGGAATTTGTTATCATAAAATCAGAATCATCTACATTATTTAAAGACCTTAAATTAAATTCTCCCCTAAGACTATAAAAAATAAGTCGAGCAGTATACATAACTGTTAACCCCGTAGCTAAAACATATAAAATAAAAGCAATAAAATTAATTCACCTAAGGAAAGCAACCTCCAGAATTAAATCTTTAGAGTAAAATCCTGCTAAAAAAGGAAATCCACATAAAGCTAAATTAGCAACTCTTATAAAAGAAACACTTAGTGGTATAGAAAAAATCAACCCGCCTATACAACGAATGTCCTGATTATCTCCTACTCTATGAATAATTACTCCAGCACATATAAACAACAAAGCTTTAAACAATGCATGACTTAATAAATGAAAGAAAGCTAACTCAGGGTAACCTAAAGATAAAATCCTTAATATAACTCCTAATTGTCTTAAAGTTGATAAAGCAATAATTTTTTTTAGATCAAACTCAAAATTAGCCCCTAATCCTGCTATAAACATAGTCAAACACGATACTACTAGCAACATTCTTTGACATTTTGATCCTTCTAAGGCGGGCCTAAATCGAATTATCAAATACACACCTGCTGTGACAAGAGTTGAAGAATGTACCAAAGCAGATACAGGTGTTGGGGCTGCCATAGCAGCCGGTAACCAAGCAGAAAATGGAATTTGGGCTCTCTTGGTTATAGCAGCTAATATTATTAAAGTTTTTAATATTAATCATCTATCATTTAAAAACCTCCCTCACATAATAAAATTTCATCTTCCTAATCTTCTTAATAATCCAATGCTTAGTAAAATAGCTACGTCTCCAACACGATTAGATAAAATGGTTAATAACCCTGCATTGGCTGATTTTTCATTTTGATAATAAATTACTAAGGCATAAGATACAAGTCCTAACCCATCTCATCCTAAAAGAATTCTAATTATATTAGGACTCAGGACTATTATTATCATAGATAAAACAAAAGCTAACACTAAATATATAAACCGATTTATTCTTTTATCTTCTTTCATATACCTTCCCCTATAATATAAAACTCTAGAAGAAATCATAAAAACAAACCATAAAAACCTTAAAGAAATTCAATCAAAAATTAAAGTAAAGACTATAGAAAAAGAATTAAAACTAAAAAATTCTCATTCAATTACATCAGTTATTTCATAGTTTAATTTTAAAATTGAAAATAAACCGCATACAATTGAAGAACACCCAAGTACTAGTATTCTTGCTTCATTTATAGAAAATTTCCAAGTCATTTTTTGGTTTCTTATAGATTTATAATCTTATCCAAAAAATCAATTATTAAAAGTCTTCTGTTTATAATAAGAACGTTCAAAGGAAATCAATGAAGGAACAACACTAAATATTCTTGAACTTTACCAGAACAACAAGCATATAAGCAATTATAAAATGATCCATGCTGACTTAACCTATATATATACAATGTATAAGCTGCTCTAAAAAAGGACAATAAACTAATTCCTAGTATTCTTAATTTTCTTCATCTCACTAAACCACTTATTAACCTAACCTCTCCCAATAAATTTAAAGAAGGAGGACTTGCTATATTTCTTACTGCTAAAAGAAATCACCATAATCCTATTCTAGGTATAAATCTTAATAATCCTTTTACAATCACCAAACTTCGACTACCAACACGCTCATATACTACATTTACCAAACAAAATAAACCAGATGAACATAAACCGTGGCCCACTATAACTACTACAGCCCCTGAAATCCCCCAGTAGTTATAAATTATTAGACCGCATAATACTAACCTTATATGAGCAACAGAGGAATACGCAATTAAAGACTTCAAATCAACCTGACGTAAACATACTAATCTAATACAAATTCCACCTCAAAGACTCAATCTAATTCACAATCAAGAAACTTCTTGAGAAATTATCTGAAATACAATTAGAGCACGAATAATTCCATAACCTCCTAACTTTAATAAAACTCCTGCTAGAATTATCGAACCCGCAACTGGTGCTTCAACATGAGCTTTAGGAAGCCATAAATGCACTCCATATATTGGTAATTTAACTAAGAAAGCTCAGACTGTGGCAAAATATCATAATATATTTAGCCTATTCTCATAATTTACTGGCTCTCTTAATAATATAATTAATCTTCCCCTGTTAGATAATAAAAATAATAAAGAACCTAAAAGAGGTAAAGAAAATCCTAAAGTATAAAAAAGTATATACACTCCGGCTTGAATTCGTTCTGGCTGGTAACCTCACCCTAAAATTAAAATAAGAGTAGGAATTAAAGACATCTCAAATCTAATATAAAAAAATAAATAATCTAAAGAAGAAAAAGTTAATATAAGGAATAAAAGCAACAATAAATTTACTACTCCAAATCTAGAATAAAAATTATAACTTTTCTTAACTTTTTGCCTTGATATAAAAACTAAAAATATAATCCATAAACTTAAATAAATTATAATATTTCCTAAATAATCTACACCTAACGAATATCCTAATCTTCTTAAAAAAAAATTATGAAAATAAGTTAGTCTAAACAAAAATCTTATAAACCTTATTCTTAGTTGTATTATACATCATTCTTTAGTAAGCCTTATTAATATAAAAATAGGAATAATTATTTTTAACATTCTAATAATCTTAACCTTATAAATCGATCATTACCATGACTACGGACTACAAAAATCAGCAATGATAAACCCAATGCACCCTCACAAGCAGCTAGAGTTAAAAAAAAAAGACCAAAATAAACCTCTCTCCCAATCCTTGATAATTGTATTCTTAATAATCAAAAAACCCCTAATATTATAAACTCCAAGCTTAACAACGAATTTAGTAAATGCTTATGATATTTTATAAATCTTCATAAACCTCTAAACACTATAAAAATAGCTCTAATAGCTGGTAACCTAAAAATTGTCATTAGTTTTAATAGTTTAAAAAAAACTTTGGTCTTGTAAACCAATAATGAATTACTATTTCTTAAAACTTCAGAGAAAAATATTATTACTTATCTTTAGTCCCCAAAACTAATATTTTTATTAAACTATTCTCTGATATTACTTTACTAATAATCCCATTAATCTTAGCTCTCTCTTTTTTTTTTATACGGCTTTACCATCCCCTTTCTTTAGGATTATCCCTTCTTCTTCAAACTATTTTGATTTCAGTAACTACAGGTATATTTACTTATTCCTTTTGATTTTCATACATTTTGTTTATAATCTTCTTAGGAGGGATACTAGTTTTATTTATTTATGTAGCTTCTTTAGCTTCAAATGAATTTTTTAACTTCTCTTACTCAGCTTTATTAGCATCACTATTAACAATTATTCTTTTTACCTTATTATTAATGGTTTCTGACCCTTTAGTAACTTCTTCATTTAAATCTTCAATCTCTTTATCATCATACAACAATTTTACCTCCACCCCTTACATCATTAGATGAATTTATAGAAATACTATTATAAACTTAACTCTATTCATAATTCTTTACTTGTTATTAACCCTTTTGGTAGTAGTTAAAATCACCAATCTGTTTAAAGGTCCTTTACGTCTTTCTAACTAATGACGACTCCCATCCGTAAATCTCACCCCTTATTTAAGATTATCAACAATGCACTTGTTGATATGCCTCTTCCTAGAAATATTTCTACTTTCTGAAATTTTGGATCTCTACTTGGACTATGTCTTATTATTCAAATTTCCACAGGCTTATTTTTAGCTATACACTACACTGCTCATATTGAACTAGCTTTTTCTAGTGTAGCACATATCTGTCGAGATGTAAATTATGGATGATTATTACGTACAATACATGCTAATGGTGCATCATTCTTTTTTATTTGTCTTTACATCCATATTGGACGAGGTGTATATTATGGATCTTTTATAACCTTTCATGCATGAATAATCGGAGTTGTTATTTTATTCATAGTTATAGCCACTGCTTTTTTAGGATATGTTCTTCCATGAGGTCAAATATCATTTTGAGGAGCAACTGTTATTACTAATTTATTTTCAGCCATTCCTTATATTGGTACAGATTTAGTTCAGTGAATTTGAGGAGGGTTTTCTGTAGATAATGCAACTTTAACTCGATTTTTTACTTTTCACTTTGTTTTACCATTTATTGTTTCCGCTGCCTCTTTAGTACATATTTTATTCCTACATCAGGCAGGCGCTAATAACCCCTTGGGAATTTCTAGGCAAATTGATAAAGTACCATTTCATCCTTACTTCACTTTTAAAGACATTGTAGGGTTTATTGTTATATTTTCGATTCTTTTACTTTTGTCTCTTCTTAACCCCTATCTTTTAGGAGATCCAGATAACTTTATCCCAGCAAATCCTTTAGTTACGCCTGCTCATATTCAACCAGAATGATACTTCTTATTTGCTTATGCTATCTTACGATCAATTCCTAATAAATTAGGAGGAGTAGTTGCACTTGTTGCTTCAGTTGCAATTTTAATAATTTTACCTTTTACCCATGTCTCTCAGTTCCGTAGACTTACTTTTTACCCTTTAAATCAAATTATATTTTGGTTCTTAGTAGTAATTTTAATTTTACTTACTTGAATTGGAGCACGACCGGTAGAAGATCCTTATGTTCTTACTGGACAAATCCTAACTGTTGCCTATTTTTCTTATTTTATTATTAACCCAATATTATTATTATGATGAGATAAAATACTTAAATAATGATTATTTAGTTTATACAAAAACTAGTGTTTTGAAAACACTTAAAAAGAATTATCTTCTTAATAATCATTTACTAATCTATATGTTATTTTAATTATAAATAGAGAAATTATAAAAATAAAGTAAAGATTAATACTTTTACTCCTACAAAAAAAAATATATAATTAATAGATACAGGAAGATACCTTTTTCATGCCAAATATATAAGCTTATCATAACGTAATCGGGGCAAAGTTCCTCGTACCCAAACGAATACAAACCCAACTAAAGTTAGTTTTAAATAAAAAATTCTTCTACAGGGACCTCTTCCCAAAAATACAACTACAAATAATATTCTTATGAACAAAATTCTTGCATATTCAGCCATGAAAATTAAAGCAAATCCTCCTCTACCGTACTCAGTGTTAAATCCAGATACTAGCTCAGATTCACCTTCTGCGAAGTCAAAAGGTGTGCGATTTGTTTCTGCGAGACTAGACCTAAACCAAACCAAACTTAAAGGAATAGAAATAATTATAAACCAAGCGTTTTTCTGGTAAACATAGAACAATTCTAATCTAAATCCCCCAATAAGAATAATAAATGATAATAGAATTAAAGCTAATCTCACTTCATAGGAAATTGTTTGAGCTACAGCCCGAAGACCACCCAGCAATGAATACTTACAGTTAGAAGCTCATCCAGCAATTATAGTTCTATAAACTCCTATACCCAAACAACAAAAGAAAAAAAGAACCCTTATATTAAACCTTAACAACCCAGTCTCATACGGCATTACAGATCATACAACTAAAGAAATAAATAACCTAAATACTGGAGACAAATAATATACTATAAAATTAGAAATTATTGGCACAGTCTGTTCTTTAGTAAATAATTTAATGGCATCAGAAAAAGGCTGCAGAACCCCATTAAACCCAACTTTATTAGGCCCCTTACGAATCTGTACATAACCAAGAATCTTACGTTCAAGTAATGTTACAAAAGCTACCCCAATTAACACGCAAATAATCAAAACTAGATAATTTATTACTTCTACTATTATTATAATAAAGCTTCTTTAAGCTCTCACTTAATTTTATATTCCCCTTTTCAAGAGTAGATTAAATGATAAATTTAAAACAAACCGATTTGCACGATAATCCTTTTCAGTGTAAATGAAATGCTATCTATTAGCTATGTTTTAAATTTTTTAAACATACTTATAAAAATTTTAAATTATTTAATCCTTTCGTACTAAAACAATTTTCTTTTAGTTAGAAGATAGAAACCGACCTGGCTTACACCGGTCTGAACTCAAATCATGTAAAAATTTAAAGGTCGAACAGACCTTCTTATATAACGGCTGCATTATACAGAAACTTTAATTCAACATCGAGGTCGCAAACTTCACTTTCGATAGGAACTCTCAAGTAAAATAACGCTGTTATCCCTAAAGTAACTTAATCTTTAAATCTATAATATAGGGTCATCTAAAATTTATCCATTAATAAATGATTATAAAATATAAGCAGTTATAAAAATTATACTTATGTCGCCCCAACAAAATATATTACTTATTATTAACTCTTAATACAACTTCAATCAACTTTAATATTTATATAAAGCTTTATAGGGTCTTATCGTCCCTCTAAGCAATTTAAGCCTTCTCACTTAAAAGTTAAGTTCAAAAATTATAATTGAAACAGCTTTTTTCTTGTCTAACCTTTCATACCAGTTTTCAATTAAAAAACTAATGATTATGCTACCTTTGCACGGTCAGAATACCGCGGCTCTTAAACAGGTTCAGTCAGTGAGCAGGCCTGACTACTTACATCTTCAAGTAGACATGTTTTTGATAAACAGGCAGAAAACATTTTTGCCGAATTCTTTAACTTTATCTTCCCTTAATTTATAACTTTACATTATAATTTACTTTTCTTTAATAACAAAATTATACTAATATAATCATGATTTATTAAACGATTTAATTAGATTTAATACTCAAGTAAATAAACAAAGCAATTATCATAAATAATTATTTTTATCTACCTAAATTAAAACATATTTTCCATTCATGGCTACTTTTAAGCCTAGTAAACTAAAAAGAATTAATTGCTATTATTTAAAATAAGAAGCTAATCCCTCCTATTTTCAGAATTTAATATAAGTTTACTATAAAACCTAAATTAAATTTATTTCCTTAAAAACTAGATATCTAAGACTCGATTAGCTTTTCACCTTTAATCTAAAATTATAAATTCTTTTTCTACAAAAACTTAATATTAAATTAGCTATTCTTAATTCGAGACCATTAAAATTGATTAATTAATTTTGACTATCCCTGATACCAAAGGTACAATTATTTATATTTTCTACTAAATATTATTAGTTTTTTCTTTCCCTCACAGTACTTTTATACTATAATATTAATTTTTAATTTCATTATACATTACTTAATTTTATATTTAAAACTACTTTATTTACTAAAATCCTTTTATTACAGTTATATAATATATAAGATTTATTATATATTCAAACTAGATTCACCTTCCAGTAAATCTACTATGTTACGACTTATCTTATCTTTACAATGAGAGCGACGGGCGATATGTACATAATTTAGAGCTTATATCTTCTGAATATTTTAAATTCAAATTACAATCAAATCCTCCTTCATAATTTATTCTTACTAAATTTTTCCGTATAAATAAATTTTATTGTAATCCATCCTAACTTCTTTATAAGCTACACCTTGATCTAATTTTTATTATATTTGTATATATAAAGTTCAATAATTCTTTCTATTAAAATTATTTGATAATGACGGTATATAAACTGCTATTTAACAAAAAGAAGTAAAATTTAACGTGGTGTATCGATTCAAGAACAGATTCCTCTGACAAGACTAAATTACCGCCAAATTCTTCAAATTTAAAGAACATATCTATTAATAATTAGGTGTTAAATATTTACTTTTAGTATAATAGGGTATCTAATCCTGGTTTAAATCTAAAAATTCTTAGCTTCAATAAAAGTTTATAATCTATTAAATAAAAACAATCTGATTTCACCCATTACTTTTATAATTTTTTAATTAAAACTTACCTTTCACTAGCACCCAAGTTTATTCACTCAACCTTAAAGTCTAACCGCGGCTGCTGGCACAATGTTTCGCCAGGTTTAATTTTACTACTAAATCTTATTTTGTAAATTATTCAATAATTTATGCTGAGGTTTAAAATTTTATAGAAATTGCAACTCGATTTATTATCAACATTATATTGTATCAAACAATATAATTACTATAACTCGCTATAACTTTCATGCAAGTACTAGCAAAAACGCAAATATTCAAGAAAGAATCAAACTTTGTATCTACAATTATAAAACTAGCTTTAAATTATTTATCTTAAATAAAAATAACAAATAAATTTTTACATATTATATAATAATAAATATATAAATACTAACCAAATTGATGGGACCATATAAAAAAGTAAAGAACAGATTTAACCGCCCGATATAAAAGGGAATTCATATTAAAAACACAAACATATATAATATTACGGTTGTATAAAAAATTCTCAGCTAGAAAATAACAATTTAATGAATACCCCTTTAACTAAGAGAATGATATCTCCAGGCTACCTAAAACATCAATAGCTGAAACAAATATCTTAAAGACTCACAACCGCAAGGGGGTGAAATTAACCCTGCGGTACACCACTCACGCCTTCTATAAGAGGCAGTGGTGTACCGCAGGGTTAATTTCACCTAAAAAGACCCAATTATTATTAAACGAGATCTAACTTACTCTAGACCAATTAATTAATTATACAGTTAAACTATTTATATACTGTTTAAGTATATATATATATATGTATATGTCTACGACAGTTCATATCCACTATCTTCAGTTATTCTCTAAGCATTTTATAGATTTATCATCATTTAAATATCATTACATTTTTAAATAAATTTAAATATTACTGCGCGCCAATATAATGCCTGACTTAAAAGGATAGCTTTGATAGAGCTAATCATGTAAATTAATTTACTTATATTATGTATAACGGAATTACACCGTCTCCTCTAAGATCAAAACTTTTTATGCTCTTTACACCAATACATAATTGCTTTTAATAAAAGATAAGCTAATAATAAGCTAATGGGCTCATACCCCGTAAATGAGGATACACCTCTCTTTTTATTGTTATTTCCTTTTTCATATTTTATCTTCTTCCTTACTTTAATTCTGGGTACAATCCTCTCAATTTCCTCATCTTCTTGATTCGGAGCTTGAATTGGACTAGAATTAAACCTAATATCATTTATTCCTCTTATTTCAATTAAAATAAATTATTATTTTTCTGAAGCGGCCTTAAAATACTTTCTCATTCAAGCTCTTGCCTCGACAATTATTATTTCATCCAGGTGTTTAATTCTGTTTTCTCATCTAACTCCTTACTTTCTTATTCTCATATCTCTTCTTCTTAAATTAGGAGCCGCCCCTTTTCACTTCTGATTTCCTCAAGTCATAGAAGGTTTATCATGACTCCAAGCTATCATTCTAATAACAATTCAAAAATTTGCACCTATATATTTGATCTCCTATATAGTAAGAGATTCAATATTTTTGCATTTTACTTTAATATCTGCCACTATATCGGCTATTGTTGGAGCTTTAAGAGGACTTAATACTCTGAAATTACGTAAACTTATAGCATTTTCCTCAATTAACCATATGTCTTGAATATTAGTTGCTATATCTTTAAACCAGACTATATGACTTATATATTTTATTTTTTATTCTGTTATTTCAATTTCTGTTATTGCTATATTTTTCGTCCTTCAAATTTATAACATGTCTGATCTACTAAACTTTAAAATTTCTAAATCTTTATTTATGCTTTCCATTCCTATGAGTCTTCTTTCATTAGGAGGTCTACCTCCTTTTTCTGGATTTATCCCTAAATGGATAATAATTCAGATTATGTTAAATAACAACATAGTGTTAATTTTGTTATTTTTATTAATATCATCACTTACCACCCTATACTTTTATCTACGTATACTAACACCTTTTGTTCTTTTATCTATTCCTGTTCTTAGATTTAATATAAAGGCTTCACCACCTCAATTATTATTTTTTTTATCACTCTTTAGCTTCATAAATATTATGGGGCTATGGTTACCTATTCCATTTTTCATCTATTAGGATTTTATGTTACCTAAACAAGAAGCCTTCAAAGCTTAAAAGAAAAGTTCTTAACCTTTTAAATCCTAGTAATGACACATCTTTAGATTTGCAATCTAATGTTATAAACTTTTAACTACAGAATCATAATAAGAAAGGTTTATCCTTGTTAATAAATTTACAATCTACCGCTTATAATCTCAGCCATCTTATTA